GAGCTATCCCGACCATCCCCGATGTATCATTCTCATTTTACTAGGGACTTGGGTCTATGTCAATTACAAATAATTACAAAGTATTATCCAGGCCTTGAAATTTATTGGATCTAAAAAAAACTTTGTAAGTGGACTATGACTCATTCAAATGGGGATTGGGATTCCTTGCTTAAAGATGTCTATTTGTACGTGTATAATATTATTATATATCACAAGATTTGTGATAAAAAACAAAATTTTCCCTCGGATCCTTTTGTGAACGCGTAGAGTGAATGAGAAACATAACTACTTTTTAAATAGAGAAGTATAGGATAAGATAAATCGTTAAGGAGTCAAATAGGCCTTTTTGGGGATAGAGGGACTTGAACCCTCACGATTTCTAAAGTCGACGGATTTTCCTCTTACTATAAATTTCATTGCTGTCTGCATTGACATGTAGAATGGGACTCTATCTTTATTCTCGTCTTAATGGACTCTTCAAAAAATTGATTATGATATGAAGTGAATTATTTTATCAATGAAAAAAAATATTTGATTTTTTATTCAACTTGGAATCAATTTACAACAATTATTTGTACTTTTCAAATAAAAAATACAGGTTCGAGTCATCATTAATCATTTGAAGCCTTTCTGAAGTTTCGATGGAAGGATTCCTTTTCCAACGCACCGCAGTCAACTCCTTTTATTAGAATAGCTTCCATTGAGTCTCTGCACCTATCCTTTTTTATTCTCTTTTTCTGAACCCTTGTGTTTTGTTTTCGTAAAACAGGATTTGGCTCAGGATTGCCCATTTTAAATTCCAGGGTTTCTCTGAATTTGAAAGTTATCACTTAGTAGGTTTCCATACTAAGGCTCAATTCAATTAAGTCCGTAGCGTCTACCAATTTCGCCATACCCCCCCTTTTTTAGATTTTAGGATCTTATTTGATTTCATTTATTTTATGCTGTAACCCTTGAATTGATTAGACACGGATTCCTATACCCAAAAAAGTTTCCTGTTATTTTCCTTTTTACCCATCTTTTTTCATTTCTATCGGAGACCAATATCTGGCGCAATCAGAAATGATTCTATCATTTCTGTACCCACAATTCAATATAGTTGGATATATACCACATATATAGTCTTCTTTTCCTCTCATTTTTCCCATCCAATTTTGAATACTTGAACGGTCGATTTTTTTTGTCTTAGCTTCCGCTTTTCTTTTATGAGTAAAAGCAGAGGAATGTCGCATTATGATCTGGATTGCATCTTTCTTTTTCTTTCATTTTTTTTTGATTCTTTTTTTATTTCCTTAACTAAAAAAATGAATTATCATTAATTCAGTATTAATAAGTACTATTAATTATTAATATCATTTCTATAACTAATCTTTCTATTAATTTAATTCGATAAGATTAAGATAATAAATCGAATTTTCTATTCGATTTATATATCTATTTTATTTATATTATTTTATATCTAGATAATTCATTAAAAAAAAATATGTAATAGTTCAGACATATATAAACTAATATCTAATATATATAACTCTAGATAAAATTCTAATCTAGTAATCAGAAGTCTAAATACATTTAGAAAGAATATGAGAGAGATTATTTAGATAAATTATCTATATTATAGTAATATAATATATAAAATTAATATATATTATAGTAATAGATAAGATCCTAAAAAAAAAATGATTTTGAATTGAAATTCAAATCTTTAATTAAGATATTAAGATTAGGATAATGAACATATAATTGAAAAAAAAAAAATAGAAATTATATATCGCCACAGTCTCTTAATCATTATCGTCTATAAATATTTATTTGAAATATTCTATTCTACTATATTTTAGATTTCTATTCTTTATCTAGAGTTATAGTTTAAAGTTATATTAATTTTGAATAGCTAAAATTCCAGTAATTTATTGAATTCCTATGCATGTACAATTTATATTCTATGAGCCCGCTTAGCTCAGAGGTTAGAGCATCGCATTTGTAATGCGATGGTCATCGGTTCGATTCCGATAGTTGGCTTCTCTCTACTTGTTTTATTTTTTACATTATTGATAGCGTAGCGTCTCTTTGACATCAAAGAATACTGAAAAGAATAAAAAGGGCTTCCTCCCCTTTTCCAAGGGTCACCAATCTATTATGTTGTAGGAAGATCCAATTATGAATACAAAATTGGAGGAGTTAGATCTTTACACAACAAATCACGAAAAGGATACTTTTCTTTTATTTTTATATAAAAATAACAAGACAAATAGAGTTCGGATATTGATACAATTTATCTCATTATTCTTTTTTGTAATAAAATAGTAATACAATACTTCCGTAGATTTTGCTTCATTTATAGTTCAGTTTTAATTTTGGTTTATTCTGTAAAATGAAATTTCAAAAAAATAAAAAATCAGGAGTCTTTATGTCTCGTTATCGAGGGCCTCGTTTCAAAAAAATACGCCGTCTGGGGGCTTTACCGGGACTAACTAGTAAAAGGCCTAGAGCCGGAAGT